AATAAAGTGCCTGATCAAAAGGGCTATCTTGATAGGATAGATCATACAAGTTTTGTCTTTATTATATATTTTAGAATTAAACTAAAACTAAAGAAATCAAAATTCTCTGTGCGTCTTACACTAATATATAAAAAAAAGATAAGCTAATTAAGCTACCAGGTTCATACCCTGTTTATAGAAGTAAAATCTTCTTCTTTTTAAATGATTTTAAATTCAAACAAAATTTTATTCCTAACAATCTTAATTGTCAGTACAATAATTACATTAAGAGCTAATAACTGATTAGGTATATGAATAGGGTTGGAAATAAATTTAATATCTTTCATTCCCTTAATTTCAAAAAGAAAAAACAAAAAATCCTCTCAAGCCATAATAATTTACTTCTTAACACAAAGAATTGGAAGTATTACTCTCCTATTTTCAATTATTATAAATTCACTTATTTTTACAGCCCCTAACTTAACTAATGAATTAGTTATCATTATAATAATAATTAGAATTATAATTAAAGTTGGAGCTGCACCATTTCATTTTTGACTTCCTGAAATAATAGCAAATTTAAATTGATCAGAGTGTATACTATTAATAACATGACAAAAAATTGCACCTTTATTCATTTTAAGAAATATAATCCCAAATAACTGATTCCTTTATTTATCAGTATTAATATCCGCTGCTATTGGAAGCATTGGAGGATTAAATCAAACCTCTCTACGAAAAATTTTAGCTTACTCATCAATTAATCACTTAAGATGAATAATAATATTCATATCAATAAATGTATCTTGATATAAATATTTAATTATCTACTCTATATTAATTGTTATAATTTGTATATTAATAAGTATAAAAAATGCATTCTTTATTAATCAATTAGTATCTTCTTCCCCTTCTATTATAGAAAAATTTACTTACACAATTTTACTATTAAGAATTGGAGGCCTACCCCCATTTTTAGGATTTCTGCCCAAATGGATAGTTATCCAAAGAATAATTAATTCTGGAATATACTTATTAATAGTAATTATAATATTACTATCCTTAATTACATTATTTTATTATATACGAATAATAACAGCATTTATTTTATCATACTCAACAATAAATAAATGAATTATTAATAAAACACCCAATAAATTAATACTATTTATATTTATATCAATAAATTTAACACTACCAGTATTTATAATTATTGGCTTTTTTTAAAGCTTTAAGTTAAATTAAACTATTAACCTTCAAAGTTAAAAATATATCAATGAATCGTATAAGCTTTAGTAATAGTTACACCTCTAGATTTGCAACCTAACATCATAAACTTAGACTATAAAGCCTGATAAGAGGTTAATACCATATATAAATTTACAATTTACAGCCTAAATCTTCAGCCATCTTATCATTGAATAAATGATTATTTTCCACTAACCATAAAGATATTGGAACTCTTTATTTTATTTTTGGTATATGATCCGGAATAGTTGGGTCATCAATAAGATGAATTATCCGGGTAGAATTAGGACAACCAGGCCCATTTATTGGAGACGATCAAATTTATAATGTAATTGTAACAGCTCATGCCTTTATTATAATTTTCTTTATAGTTATACCGATTATAATTGGAGGTTTCGGGAACTGACTTGTACCATTAATAATTGGAGCTCCAGATATGGCTTTCCCACGAATAAATAATATAAGATTCTGATTATTACCCCCTTCATTAATTCTTTTATTAACCAGAAGTATAGTAGAAAGAGGAGCAGGAACTGGATGAACAGTGTATCCTCCTCTGTCTAGTAATCTATCACATAGAGGAGCATCTGTTGATTTAGCAATTTTCTCATTACATTTAGCAGGAGTTTCATCAATTCTAGGAGCTGTAAATTTTATTTCAACAATTATCAATATACGACCAGTTGGTATAACTTTAGAACGAACTCCTTTATTTGTATGATCAGTAGGAATTACAGCATTATTATTATTATTATCTTTACCTGTATTAGCAGGAGCTATTACTATATTATTAACAGATCGAAACTTTAATACATCATTTTTTGACCCTACAGGAGGAGGAGACCCTATCTTGTATCAACACCTATTCTGATTCTTTGGTCACCCAGAAGTATACATTTTAATTTTACCAGGGTTTGGATTAATTTCACATATTATTAGACAAGAAAGAGGAAAGATTGAAGCATTTGGAACATTAGGAATAATTTATGCAATAATAGCAATTGGGTTATTAGGTTTTATTGTTTGGGCACACCATATATTCACAGTAGGTATAGACGTAGACACACGAGCTTACTTTACATCTGCAACAATGATTATTGCCGTTCCCACAGGAATTAAAATTTTTAGCTGATTAGCTACATTACATGGTGTAAAATTAAGATATTCACCTACAACATTATGAGCCCTGGGATTTGTTTTTCTATTTACTATTGGAGGATTAACAGGAGTTATTTTAGCTAATTCTTCAATTGATATTGTATTACATGATACCTATTATGTAGTTGCCCACTTCCATTATGTTTTATCAATAGGAGCAGTATTTGCAATTATAGGAAGATTTATTCAATGATTTCCACTATTTACAGGATTAACTATAAAAAATAAATGATTAAAAATTCAATTCTTCACAATATTTATTGGTGTTAACTTAACCTTTTTTCCCCAACATTTCCTAGGATTAAGAGGTATACCCCGACGTTATTCAGATTATCCTGACTGTTATATAACATGAAATGTAATTTCATCAATCGGTTCAACTATATCAATAATTAGAATCATTATATTCATTATAATCATTTGAGAAAGAATTGTTTCTAAACGTGTTATTTTATTTAGTCATAATATATCATCAAGAATTGAATGATTACAACATACCCCTCCAGCAGAACACTCATATGCTGAACTACCTATATTAACTGCATTCTAATATGGCAGAATAGTGCGATGAATTTAAGCTTCATATATAAAGATTAATCTTTTATTAGAAATCGCAACATGAGGAAATTTAGGCTTACAAGATGCAGCTTCACCCTTAATAGAACAGTTAATTTTTTTCCATGATCATGCCTTAATAATTCTTTTAATAATTACAGTTTTAGTAGCATATATTATAATTAGATTAACAAGTAACAAATTAATTAATCGTAACCTATTAGAAGGACAAACAATTGAATTTATCTGAACTATAATACCCGCAGTAACTTTAATCTTTATTGCCCTACCATCTTTACATTTATTATATTTAATTGATGAAGTAAATAATCCCTTAATAACCTTAAAGGCTATTGGGCATCAGTGATACTGAAGTTATGAATATTCAGATCTTAATCATGTAGAATTCGACTCATATATAAAACCAACTAATGAATTAATAGATAATGAATTTCGTCTACTAGACGTTGATAATCGAGTTGTATTACCAATAAATACCCAAATTCGAGTCCTAGTAACAGCCGCCGATGTACTACATTCGTGAGCAGTGCCTGCTTTAGGAATTAAAATTGATGCAACACCAGGTCGTCTAAATCAAGGCTGCTTTAATATTAAACGACCAGGATTACTGTACGGGCAATGTTCAGAAATTTGTGGAGCTAACCATAGATTTATACCAATTGTAATTGAAAGTGTCCCTATCAACAACTTTATCAAATGATTAAATTCTAACTCATTAAGTGGCTGAAACAGTTAAGCATTGGTCTCTTAAACCAATTTATAGTATATTAACAAATACTCTTAATGGCAAGAAATTAGTTTAAAATAAAAACATTAACTTGTCAAGTTAAAGATATTATTGATATTTCTTAATTCCTCAAATAGCACCTTTATGATGAGAAATCCTATTTATTTTATTTATTATAAGACTTATATTTATAACTACTATTATTTATTTCAACAAAACTTTTAATCAAAAAAATAATAATAATGAAAAAATTATTATTAATGACTTTAAGTGAAAATGATAACTAATCTATTCTCTACCTTTGACCCCGCCACTTCAATTTATATATCAATAAATTGAATCAGAACAATCACCTGTTTCTTACTAATTCCAATTTCATTCTGAATAATACCTAATCGTATTAATGTAATATTCAATTTAATAATCAAAACCTTAAATAATGAATTTAAAATATTAATAGGATTAAATAGTAAAGGAATAACATTAATTATAATCTCACTTTTTATATTTATCCTAATTAATAATATCATAGGACTACTACCATATATTTTCACTAGATCAAGACACCTAGTATTCACACTAACAATAGCCCTGCCTTTATGATTATCATTAATAATTTATGGATGAATCAATAACACAAATTATATATTCGCTCACCTAATCCCCGCAGGAACGCCAGCTATTTTAATACCATTTATAGTTATAATTGAAACAATTAGAAACTTAATTCGACCAGGATCTTTAGCAGTACGATTAACAGCAAATATGATTGCTGGGCATTTATTAATAAGACTACTAGGTAATAATTCAGTTAATGCTAATGAATTCGTAATCCCTTTAATCATAATTGTACAAATTATATTAATAATATTTGAATCAGCAGTATCCCTTATTCAAGCTTATGTATTTTCCGTATTAAGAACACTTTATTCTAGAGAAGTTATATAAATGAAAATTCATAGCAATCACCCTTATCATCTTGTAGATTACAGACCATGGCCTCTAACAGGCTCAATTGGAGCAATAACATTAACCTCAGGTATAGTATTATGATTCCATAAAAATGAAATATACTTATTTTATTTAGGAGTATTTATTTTAGTATTAACCATGTATCAATGATGACGAGATATTGTACGAGAAAGAACATTTCAGGGAAAGCACACTATTAAAGTTACTGAAGGATTAAAATTAGGAATAATCTTATTTATCATCTCCGAAGTATTTTTTTTCATTTCCTTCTTTTGAGGATTCTTCCATAGAAGACTAGCACCTACTATTGAATTAGGAATAACATGACCCCCAAAAGGAATTAAAACTTTCAATCCAATAGAAATCCCATTATTAAACACAATAATTCTTCTATGTTCAGGAATTACAGTAACATGAGCTCATCATAGATTAATGAATGGATTACATTCACAAACCCTAAAAGCCTTAGTATTAACTGTTACATTAGGTATTTATTTTACAATCTTACAAGCATATGAATATATAGAAGCAAGATTTTGTATTAGAGATTCAGTATATGGTTCAAGATTCTTTATAGCAACAGGATTCCATGGAATACACGTAATTATTGGAACAATTTTTCTAGCTGTATGCTTAGTACGTCATATTATATGTCACTTTTCCAAAACTCACCACTTCGGATTTGAAGCAGCCGCTTGATATTGACATTTTGTTGATGTAGTATGACTTTTCCTTTACATTTCAATTTACTGATGAGGTAGATACTTTTTTAGTATAAATAATATATTTGACTTCCAATCAAAAGATCTTAATCAAGAAAAAGTAATTATAAAAGTTATAGTTTCAGTTTCATTAGCAGTAATCATCTCATTAGGATTAATAATTTTATGCACAGTAATCTCAAAAACAACAATTATAGATCGAGAAAAAATATCTCCATTTGAATGTGGATTCGACCCTAAATCATCAGCACGATCACCATTCTCCTTGCAATTTTTCCTAATTGCTATCCTATTCTTAATTTTTGATATTGAAATCGCAATCATTTTACCAATAATTATCACTATAAAAACTAGAAACATCATATCATGAGCAATAACAATAATAGTATTTATATTAACTTTAATTATTGGATTATACTATGAATGAAAAAACGGAATACTAGAATGAGCATTCTGGGGATGTAGTTAAAAATAACATCTAATTTGCAATTAGAAAGTACTTAATTATTAGTCTTCCTCATAATTAAAGTAATGAAGTAAAAATTACATTTAGTTTCGACCTAAAATTAGAGTTATAATCTCCTTACTTATTAATTGAAGCCAAAACAGAGGCTTTTCATTGTTAATGAAATCATTGATTTTCTACAATCCAATTAAAAGAGAATGAAGTAATCTAAAAGAAGCTGCTAACTATCTTTTAAAGCGGTTAAACTCCGTTTTTCTCTTATTTATATAGTTTAACTTAAAACACTTCATTTTCAATGAAAAAATGAGAGATATTCTCTATAAATACACCTGGAAAGAGTTAGTTCTTATCATAATAGCTTCAATATTAAGCTTTAAAATTTAAGCTATCCAAGTTTAAACAATAACAAACAAAAAAGTCATTAAAACAAATACAGAAAAAAAAAGCTTCAAGTTATTATTCTGATAATATAAATTTAATTTTCTCATAAACAAAAAATAATAACCTATAACGTTAGACATTATATATTCACCTCACCCTATATCTATAAAATCTAAATAACTATTAGTTAAAGAAAATCTCTTAGAATAAATCATATATGTTCTAAAATTAGGCATAAATCATATAGAACCTAAAAATAAAGTAATCAAATTACTTTTCAAACCAAAAATATTCTCAGTTAATCTTATAAAAGAAAGTTCATACCCAATTCAACCCCCTAAAATTACAAAAACCAAAGGCATTAATTTACACTCTAAAGGTATAACTAAAACATCAGGAAAAGGAAATAATAATCAAGATAATATTCTACCTCCTACAATACTTAAAAATACTAAAAGAATCATTGAACGTATTATAAAAAAACTTTCATAATAAGAACAACAAGAAAATAAACCACTGTAACTTCTCATACAATAATAAACCAATCGTATTCTATAAGAAACAGTCAAACCAACAGATAAGTAAAACAAAACATAAATAAATAAATTAAAATAATTTATAGTTAAAAATTCCAGAGATATATCCTTTCTATAAAATCCCGACAAGAAAGGTAAACCACACAATGACAAATTAGCAATACAAAAGCAAGTTCTAGTATAAGGCAAATGATTTACTAAATTACCCATATGACGAATATCCTGAGAATCATTTATACAATGAATAATTAAACCAGCACACAAAAACAATAAAGCTTTAAAGAAAGCATGAGTTAAAAGATGAAAAAACGAAATAACTGGATAACCTATAAACAAGATTCTTATCATTAAACCTAATTGTCTTAAAGTAGACAAAGCAATAATTTTCTTTAAATCATATTCAAAATTAGCACCCAACCCAGATATAAATATAGTTAATATACTCAATAAAAGAAAAAATGATAAATCAAATTGAAATAATAAATTTCTAAAACGAATTAAAAGATAAACCCCTGCAGTTACTAAAGTAGAAGAATGAACCAAAGCAGATACAGGTGTAGGAGCAGCCATAGCTGCAGGTAGTCAAGAAGAAAAAGGAATTTGAGCTCTTTTAGTAAAAGCAGCTAAAATAATTAGTAAACAAAGAATATATCTCCAATCAAAAAAATAAAAATTATAATATAAATAATGTCATCTACCCCCATTTAATAATCAAGCAATACCCAACAAGATAGCAACATCCCCAATTCGATTAGTTAAAATTGTTAATATACCAGCATTATAAGACTTACAATTCTGAAAGTAGATTACTAAACAATAAGAAACTAAACCTAAACCATCCCATCCTAACAAAATTCTAATCAAATTAGGTCTAACAATTATAAACATTATAGATATAATAAATAATAAAACAAGAATTAAAAATCGAACCCTATTATTATCATGTTCTATATAAGAATCTCTATAATAAATAACTATAGAAGAAATAAACATTACTCTACCCATAAACAATAAAGATATTCAATCAAATAACAATACCATACTAATAGAACAAGAGTTAATTGTTAAAATTTCCCAATCCATAAAAATTGAATAATCAATAGAAAGAAAATACAAACCCAAAGAAAAAAATAAAATACCAAAAGTCAAAATCAAAATAAATCAATACTTATATATTCTTATTAAATTCATAAATCTAGAGTAATAATACACCTATAACACCACAAATTATTATTCTAAGATAAACTATCTAGATTATATATTAAATCCAAAAAGTAAAAATATCTATTTTCAAGAACAAAAAATTCAAAGGTAATCAATGTATGATTAATAAAATATACTCACGCAAAAATCCCCCAGTCTCATGATTCAACCCTCTATACAAAGAACCATGTTGAGTAATTGAATAAAGATAAATTCTGTAACAACAACTCAAAAAAGAAGAAAAAGCTAAAAACAAACTAGTTAATGATCTTCATCTCAAAATTCTATTAATTAATAAAATTTCACCAATCAAATTAAGTGAAGGTGGTCTAGCCATATTATTAATAGAAAATAAAAATCAAAATATAGATATAGCAGGTATAAAAGTAATAAACCCCTTATTAATCAGTAATCTACGACTATGACTACGTTCATAAATTATATTAGCCAAAGCAAATAAACCAGAAGAACACAAACCATGACCAATTATTAAAACTAAAGAACCCAAAAATCCATAATAACAACAAGTCATAATTCCACCAATAACTAAACCTATATGAGCTACAGAAGAATAAGCGATTATAGATTTAATATCAACTTGACCTAAACATAATAAACCTACTATAAAAGTACCAAATAAACTAAAAATAATTCAAATATAATTATAAGAAAAATTATTTATAAAATAAAAAACTCGGTATAAACCATAACCTCCCAATTTAAGAAGAATACCTGCTAAAACTATTCTACCAGAAACAGGTGCCTCAACATGAGCCTTAGGTAATCAAAAATGAACAAATACCATAGGCATTTTAACTAAAAAAGCCAAAACCAGAGAAAAATATAAATAATTATTAATATCTAAAAAAATCAAAAAGTAATTTAAAGTAAAACAATTGTTAAAGATATAAAAAATACCAATCAACAAAGGGAAAGAAGCAAACAAAGTATAAAATAACAAATATAAACCAGCTAAGAATCGTTCTGGCTGGTAACCTCAACCAAAAATTAAAAAAAGAGTAGGGATCATTCTAGATTCAAAGCATAAATAAAACACAAACAAATTTAAAGTTGAAAAAGTCAAAAGTAAAAAAAAAAGGAGAAGTAAAACAATTAATGAAAACTCAACATAATAATTAAAATTAAACTTAATCTTTGTTCTAGCCATAAATATTAAAAAAACAATTCAAATACTCAAAAAAATTAAACAAAAAGAAACTAGATCCATACCGAACCCAAAACTAATACATGAAAAATAAGAAAAAACAGGAATTATTAACATATAAAAAGATAAAATAATTAATGAAACCACCAATATTCATCAACTATTAATTAAAGGAATCAAAAACAGAACAAAAAATAATAACTTTATCATGATAAAACAGATAAGCTAGATAATAAATCATTACCATGACTACGAATCATATTAACTAACACTCCTAATCCTAAAGCTCCTTCACAAACAGTAAAAGTCAAAAACACCAAAATAAAGTACATTTCAAAACCAAAACTCAATAAAAAAATAAACAAGGATAAAAATAAAACCAACACTAAATATTCTAATCTAAACAGAGTTATAAGTAAATGCTTACGAGTAGAAGAAAAAACAATTACTCCTCTAAAAAATATGAAAATAATTCTTAAATTAATTAAATTAATAAGTTTTAATAGTTTATATAAAATAATGATCTTGTAAATCATAGATAGGAATTTACCTTTAAAACTTCAGTAAGAAGAAGATCTTAACTTTAATCCCCAAAATTAATATTTTAAATAAACTACTTACTGACATCACAATACTATTCTTTTTAATAATAACGCTAGCCTTCGTATTTATATGATTAAAACACCCTATTAGTATGGGAATTACAATTATTGTACAAACAATTATCGTAGCCATAATTACAGGATTAATAATAGGATCATTCTGATTCTCTTACATTATTGTAATTACTATATTAAGAGGTATATTAGTACTATTTATTTACATGGCAAGAACAGCATCAAACGAAAAATTCTATACATCAATAAAATTAATCTTATTCTCAATCACAATAATTACAGTAAGAGTTTTTATACAATGACAATCAAAAAATTATGACAACGAGTTTAACAGAATATTATTAAATATACAAACAGAAACCGTATCATTAAATAGTTTATTTAATCACAAATTCAAAATAATTACAATAATTATAGTATTATATTTATTCTTCACTATAATTACAGTGTCCTCAATCGTAAATATCTCAGAAGGGCCTCTTCGAACTAATAAAAAATAATGAACAAACCTTTACGCAAAACACACCCACTATTCAAAATCGTAAATGGATCATTAATTGATTTACCATCACCATCAAATATTTCACTATGATGAAACTTCGGTTCATTATTAGGAATATGCTTAATAATTCAAATCATTACAGGTATCTTCTTAGCCATACACTACACTGCTAATGTAGAATTAGCATTTGATAGAGTAGTACACATTTGCCGTGACGTTAACAACGGGTGGTTATTACGAAATACACACGCAAATGGGGCTTCATTATTTTTCATATGTTTATATTTACACATCGGGCGAGGTATATATTACGGGTCCTATAAATTAATTATAACATGAAATGTAGGAATTGTCCTTCTATTTCTAGTTATAGGAACTGCTTTCCTAGGATATGTATTACCATGAGGACAAATATCATTATGAGGAGCAACAGTAATCACAAATTTATTATCAGCTATTCCTTATTTAGGTAATGATATCGTAAAATGATTATGAGGAGGATTTAGAGTAAATAATGCAACCCTAACACGATTCTTCACCTTGCACTTCCTTTTACCATTCATTATTGCAGCAATAGTAATAATTCATTTACTATTTTTACACCAAACAGGAAGAAATAACCCTTTAGGGATCAATTCAAATTACGACAAAATTCCATTCCATCCATATTTTTCAATCAAAGACTTAATAGGAATAATAGTAACATTAACACTATTTACCCTACTTGTATTACTAGAACCACGCTTATTAGGAGATCCTGAAAATTTCATCCCTGCCAATCCAATAGTTACACCAGTCCACATTCAACCAGAATGATACTTCCTATTTGCATATGCAATCCTACGGTCTATTCCCAATAAACTAGGAGGGGTGATAGCAATAATTATATCAATTATAATTATTGTAATTTTACCCGTAACTAACAAAAATAAATTTCAAAGAATAGCTTTTTACCCATTAAACAAAACATTATTCTGATCATTTGTAGTAACAATAATTTTATTAACATGAATTGGAGCACGACCCGCCGAAGAACCATTCATTACCACAGGACAAATATTAACCTTAACATACTTCCTATATTTTTTAATCAACCCTATTATCCTAAAACTATGAGACAAAATCAATAATTAGTTAAGAAGCTTTAGATAAGCATTTACTTTGAAAGTAAAAAACAATGGTTAAATTCCATTATTAACTTTTAAAATCAATTTACCACCTAAATCAATGAATTATATCCCAAGAATTATCAAACACAAGAACAAAGAAAAAAATATAAAATAATTAAGTGATATAGGCAAAAATACTTTCCAAGTTAAGTATATTAACTTATCATAACGAAACCGAGGAAGTGTGCCACGAACTCAAATAAACCAAAAAACTACTATTACTGTCTTAATATAGAAAAAAATTGAATATAAATCACAACCCAAAAAAATAACAACAGTCAACAATCTTATAAAAATAATATTTATATATTCAGACAAAAAAATAAAAGCAAAACCACCTCTTCTATATTCAACATTAAATCCTCTGACCAATTCTCTCTCCCCTTCAGCAAAATCAAAAGGGGCACGATTAGTTTCTGCTAGACAAGAAGATAATCAACAAAAAAATAAAGGAAATGAAAACAATAAAAATCAAGTACCCGACTGATAAATCATAAAATCCACAAAATTATAACTAAAAATAAAAATAACAAAACACAGAATAATTATAGCCATACTAACTTCATAAGAAATAGTCTGAGCTATAGAACGTAATCTTCCCAAAAGAGCATACTTAGAATTAGAAGATCAACCCGATAATATAACTCCATAAACCCCTATACCAGTACAGCACAAAAAAAACAAAATACCAAAATTAAAATTATAAACATTAACAATCTGAGGAAATAAAACCCATAAAGAAAAAGATAGTACTAATATAAAAACAGGAGAAAAATAATAAATAATAAAATTAGATATATAAGGATAAGTCTGTTCCTTAAAAAATAACTTAATACCATCAGAAAAAGGCTGCAATAATCCTATAAATCCCACCTTATTAGGACCCTTACGCAACTGAATATAACCCAAAACCCTGCGCTCAAGTAAAGTAACAAAAGCAACAGCAACTAAAATACAAACGATCGTAACTAAATATCTAATTAAAAAAATTACTACTTGTAATATAAATTACATTTATAAATTCTAAATTTATCGCACTTAATTCTGCCAAAATAGTTTAATAATATTCAACAAAACTATAAATATTACTTATACCCGGTCCTTTCGTACTAAGATATAACTTTAACTATTGCAGATAGAAACCAACCTGGCTCACGCCGGTCTGAACTCAGATCATGTAAAATTTTAAAAGTCGAACAGACTTAGTTATGTGAGCTGCTGCACCCACAACTAATTTTAATCCAACATCGAGGTCGCAAACTAATTCATCGATAAGAACTCTCCGAATAAATTACGCTGTTATCCCTAAGGTAATTTAATCTAATAATCCATAATAAAGGATCAAAAATTACATTAATTAATGACAAATTAAATATGAAAGTTAATCAATTTTCACTGTCGCCCCAACAAAATTAAAATAATTAAATTCATCAAATTATTAATCCAAAAAATAAAAATAACTAGTTTAATAAAATTCTATAGGGTCTTCTCGTCTTGCAAAAAAATTTAAGCTTTTTAACTCAAAAATCAAATTCATAAAATTTAAATAAAGAAAGTTTATTTCTCGTCCAACCATTCATTCTAGCCTTCAATTAAAAGACAAGTGATTATGCTACCTTCGCACAGTCAAAATACTGCGGCCGTTTAATTAAATCACTGGGCAGATCAGACCTAAAATTACAATTTCTAAAGGACATGTTTTTGTTAAACAGGCGGAAATAAAATTTGCCGAATTCCTATATTTAAATACCCAAAACTACTAATTCTATCATTATTACTTATAAAAAACAATTAAATAAAAAATTCTAATAAAAAATTAAACCCTAAATAAATAAAAAATAAATAAAAAATAACTGTAACGAAATAAAGATGGCTGTTGCTAAGCCTACAAAATTTTATTTACAAAACTAAGAGTTATAAAATGCATATAGAGCTTATCCCCTATAAACTTAATTATTGTAATTAAAAAAAATAAAATTATATAATAACATAACAATAATCTTAATTAAATTAAATTATTAGAAAACCAGATATTTAAGATTGAATAGCATATAACCCCTATATATAAATTAAAAATTACTTTAACACGTAAACTTACATTTAAATATATCTCTCCTAATTTCGGGAAAATTAACAATAGTTAATTTAAAATTAATAAACCCTGATACAAAAGGTACGATAAACAAAATCTACTTTTTCATAATTAAAGATATTTCCCTCACAGTACTATAAACTATAGTTAAAAATAATGTGTTCAATAAAATTTACTAACAAATAAGTTATTTCTAATATAAATATAAACAAAAATAAAATTAAAAACAATACCTTAATTAAATCAAGTTAGGCTGATTCGCACAAACCTAATCATTATTGTAAATAATAACATTCCTAGAATTTAACTTGTATACTTCAAACTCCACCTTCCGGTAGAATTACTTTGTTACGACTTATCTTGCCTTGTTAACAAGAGTGACGGGCGATGTGTGCATAATTTAGAGCTAAAATCATTTTTATAAAATAATAAAAATTACTTTCAAATCCTATTTCATATTAAATTAATATCCAACAATAATATTCCAATAAATTAACATTAAATGTAACCCATTTCAACCTCCAGTATAGCTGCACCTTGACCTGACATTAATTAAATAAAATAATTTAAGAGAATATTCTAATAAAACACTCAATGACAGAGATATACAAACAACAAACATAGAGTTAAATCCAACGTGGATCATCGATTACAGAACAGGTTCCTCTGAAAAGACTAAATTACCGCCAAATCCTTCTAATTTAAAGATCATAACTATTAATACCATGGTTAAAATTTACATTTAGAATAATAGGGTATCTAATCCTAGTTTTAATCCTAAACTTCATATAATCTCAAACCAAGAAAATATAAATTTAAATTACAAATTTCACCTAATAAATTAAAATTAATTCCCAACAAATTAAAATTAATATAAACCAAAAAAATTGACTTGAATCGGATGTATAACCGCGTATGCTGGCACAACCTTAAACGATCCTAAATTCAGTTAACTGGATCATACACTTATGTAATAACCCAAAATTAAAAACTACAAATAAAAAAATAATGTCCTTTAGACAAATTATAATAACACACAAAAATTCATATTTAATATTACCTAATTAATAGCCAATTAATATACAAATCAAGACAGGATCAATCTTATAAATATAATTACATAAAACAACACGGAACAAACTCATTATATACCCCTCCTCCCGTTCCATTACCCTAACCCAGCTCAACCCCGGCCTCCGTCTATAAATCATTTTCATATGTGTATTGCATATACTACCCAGTTACATATAGTGTCCCCTTACATAGTTCGTATCATGTTCAACTACCCCTACATATAGTGTCCCTCACATAGCTCATTACTAATTCCCCCATCGTGTATGGCTCCTTATGCGTATCGCTCCAAATGTCTTACTGTTCCCCCCATTTATTTTTTATCTGTACCCTTGCTCATTCCTACTCCACTTCAATCATCCTATACCCAGTTATGTCTATCCCTAACCCTTAAATACTTGCTTATATGTATTCCCTTATTCCTATTCCCACTCAATCTTAACTCCCTAGTATACCCTAAATACCTTGTTTCCAACCCCTAAATATTCTCCTATATATCTCCCCCCCGGACTTTATCCGATAACTTTGTTATAAAAAGTCATTCCATGAAACATGAAATTTAAACAATTTTAACAAAATTAAATTTTTGTTATACTAAAAACCAAAATTTCAAAAATTTTGAATGAAAAAATTTTTTTTTTCTAAAAAAATAAAATCTATCCCATTTATATAACATTACATACCCAACATTTAAAAATCATTAAATAATCAAAAATATGCAACAAGCAACCATGGAACCAACTCCCACAACCACAGGCTGGGCATCAGTAAAGGTCACAAACCAAAAGTACGCAACCAGAACAACCCGAGAACCAGCACCACAGCCACACAAAATCAAAAAATCAAATAATCAAAAATATACAACAAGAAACCATGGAACCAACTCCCACAACCACAGGCTAGGCATCAGTAAAGGCCACAAACCAAAAGTACGCAACCAGAACAACCCGAGAACCAGCACCACAGCCACACAAAATAAAAAAATCAAATAATCAAAAATATACAACAAGAAACCATGGAACCAACTCCCACAACCACAGGCTAGGCATCAGTAAAGACCACAAACCAAAAGTACACAACCAGAACAACCCGAGAACCAGCACCACAGCCACACAAAATCAAATAATCAAAAATATACAACAAGAAACCATGGAACTAACCTCTACTAAATACAAATAAAACACCAGAAAAGATAAAAAATTATAACCCTTTAAAAATAAATAATAACTAAATAATTAAACACAAAACTCAAAAATAATAACATAAACAATTAAACAAAAATAAATCAAAAATTAAAATATTAAAAATAACTAAATATATAATCAACATAAAATAAACAAAATAAACAATTAGCTCAGTAAAAATTAAAACCCATAAACAAATATATAAAAATTTAACCCAACCTTCTACCAGATTCAGTATCAAACCCTAACATCACCCTATCATAAAATAGATCTGTTATATCTATAGATAGAGGCATAGTCTTCAAACCAGATATTCAGTATCAAACCCTAACATCACCCTATCATAAAATAGATCTGTTATATCTATAGATAGAGGCATAGTCTTCAAACCAGATACCTATAAAGTTTAAGGAAATACATTAAAATAAGTGTAATAAAGTTAATAAAATAACAAGTAACAACACATAGCACAACAAAAATAATATATACAGATATCTGAAAACAAAATATACAACAATTAAATAGTTGCATACGCACATAATAAAACAAATAAAAACAAAAATCTATCCATCAAACAGCCCAAATTAAAAGATAGCTCCGCAATAAAAGTATAATATTATGTAATATGCAAAATCCCCATCTGAAGGATGGTAAAGATGGGGATT